AGAATATTTCATATTCATTCATATTCTTAGTACATAAAACATAAAGTTGTATTGTATACAGAAAGAAGCTTTCTCTTATATAGATCAATTGACAATAGATATCTATATCTAAGTAATAATATATATTAGACGTACATCAAAATGAAATAGCACTCGAATCTTCTATTTTTTCTTTACACCCATTTGTATGCATTTCGATCAATCCAAAAGAATTGCAAGCCCAACTGCTTGAATTCCTTATTTTTTCTATCTCTTATTATGCTTATGAATATGGATCCGGGGGCCCATCAAAATAATTAATGTAGGAAGATTAGTACGGGGATATACCATATAAATACCATATAATATATTCTAGAAATAGAATAATAAAAGAAAAATATGAAATAGAGGATTCAATAGAAAATAGAAATCTAATACTACTAATATATAGAATAAATAATATATAGATATAGATAAACTAAAGCAAGTCAAGTTTTTTTTAAGCTTTCGCAAAACAATCACAATTTATACAAGTAGATTTTTAAGTAAAGTACTAAATTCGTAATATTCCTAGCTCTAAAGCCCACTCCTTCCCCATACTACAAGCGAAAGAGAAAATGTAAACACTACCATTAAAGCAGCCCAAGCGAGACTTACTATATCCATGTGAATGATGTCCCCTATCTCTATGAAATGAAGGAATTATTCCATTATTGATTCATAATCATAGTGGAATCAATGGTGCAGAGTCAAAATAGGATTCTTACTTACGGCTCTTTATGAAACAATTTCATGAATCCACTCATAAAAAGTTCCTATATTTCTTATTCAATAGAATCCTATTGAAATAGAAAGAATTGGAAAAATAAGAAAATAGACAAATAGAAAGAAAATAAAAATAGAATATAATGAAAGAAAATAGAAGATATAAGAAAAAAAAGAAGAGCCATTCAACCATTCTTATTAAATTTATGAGCAGCACTAAGAGCCTCTAGTAAGTCTGGATACAAAGTATTTTCAGTTCTTTCCACCCACAATTATTAAATGAATTTACCATCAGCCTATCTAATCTAATTTCATCGCAGACAGAGTTAGTAGACACTACCTCAATATTAAGAAAGTTATAGTGTAAAATAATTAGGGAGTCTTTATAATCTTTTTTAGAATCCTTTCTTCAACCTTAGTAACCAAAATGGAGTGTCTCTTAGGAACCTTTGGATACCAAGATTTCCGATTTCTTACTTTCATAGTTCTGATGCCCAGAATGAATTCTCACTATTTCTTTTATTTGATTCAATTCAGAATAGCCCAAACCAATCATTAATAAGATTGGGTTGCTTCAGATTTCTTGGTACCTGTTTTAGCCACACTCAGAACCCATATTTTGAGAAAAAAGATGACAGTCTTTTATAGGCCCTACGGGTTCTCAAAATCAAGTATCGACAGACCTAGCCCTTGCCTATGCTTTTGCGAGGCAAGAATTCGTCAAGTTCGATCAACAGGATTAAGAAATTCCAAGTATTTTTTTTGTTGATCAGGCGACACCCAGATTCGAACTGGGGATAAAGGATTTGCAGTCCCCCGCCTTACCACTTGGCCATGCCGCCAAAAAATCCCATCTAAAATAGATAAAGAAAGAAATTATATATATTTCTATTAGATATATATATACTTAGATTCCCTAGAATCTATCTATAATTAGATTCCTTATATTATATCTAGAATTTATAGAATTCTATTTCTTATTATTCTATTTCTATTCCTCTCCTAATTTTGTTTTGATTTGAATTTTTTACTTTCTTAATTTCTTTTCTTTTTGGATCTTGAATCCCATTGTACTTATCCTTTTCCAAAAAAGAATTCCTCTTTTTTATTGGATCCTGTTTCTATTCTTTTCTTCGATTGATTTTATCTCAAAACACGCGTCGCTTAAAAACTTACCTTCTCTTTTCACTTTTCTATAGATTCGATAGATCTATAGAAAAGTGAAAAGATTCCGGTCACAGACTGTAAAATGCAGGGCAATTTAGAATAATTCACTCTTTACTTCATTAACTATTTACTTATTACTCTTTTACTCTTACTTACTTTTCTTACTTTGAATTAGCGAACAGCTCTTCAATTTGTATCTCCATTTGTATTCCCTTAATGGATGCAAAATCCAATGGATTTACGACTAATCATTATCAATTAGAATCATTCTAATTATAATAAAATATATGTGTATATGTAAACCCCAGAACAGAAATTTTTATACGTGGATACCGAGCCCGGGTCTATTTCTTATGCACATATCCCTATATGGGATCATCGTGCTTGAATATTTCATTGAATATGAATAGAAGATAGACATTATGGTAGAGTGCGACCTAACCTATGTTGCACCGAGTTCAATTATGATAAAAGATGTGATATACGGATAGCTAGATAGCTATATCGGCAGGTACTTCCTAAAGATTACTCCTATGACTATATACGTACGCAATCCCATTGTATCTTAGAGATTCTACTACCAAAAAAA